GATTTATAGAATTTAGTATAGAATATCAATTCTATTTCTAACATTATTATGATATTACATATTCCAACCCGATTGGATACCCCAAAAAAAATAAACGGATGTGGGATTTTATCCCTTCGCCGAGATAAAGACAGAATAATCAGAAACAATATAGAGTTGATTTTTTTTTGTTCCTTAACCTTTGTATTGTTAAAAAAAATGATTTGTGGAGAAAAGAGATATTTTTACCTAGTTAGTACTATTTGTAGTACTATTTCGTAGAATTTGTAAAATAAGAAAGTGGGTTCCATTTATTACTTTCTATTTATTACTATAGTAAACTTAAATACACACGCGCGGATGTCTATATATCATATATAAGATACTCGATTGTCTGTGTAATCTCTGGTCTGGTTTCGGGGTTTACATATACTCATAATTGTTGTTATAATTGAAATGGAGAATGAGAAAAAGAAAAAAAATGGAAATAAAGATTTTTTTATTGAAAAGACACAATACTGATTAGTTATCATTTGGATTTTCTTATGTCATTAGGGAAACATAATTTGAAATCAAAATCGAAGAATCGTTCATGAATTCATAGGCAAGTCAATAGTTAATGGTTCAAATTTATCATGAATTTTTTCTTTTGTGATCGAAAGTCTATCTATAAGAAAATTTTTTTTTAGTACGAAAGGAATAAAAGTAAGGAAAAGGGATTCAAATACAATAAAAACAAAAAAGAAGTTAAGTAATCCATCGTAATATTTTTCTCTATTTTGTATCATTTTGGCGGCATGGCCGAGTGGTAAGGCGGAGGACTGCAAATCCTTGTTCCCCAGTTCAAATCCGGGTGTCGCCTGATTTTATTTTCATTAAAAAAAGACCCGAAATCTCTTATTGACTGATATAATCTATAACTCGTCAAATTATTCCCCAACGGAAAGAGAGGCAGAGGTCTCTTGATACGTACTTGATTCTAAGCATCTGGGGTTCTCAAAAGAAAAGTGAAAGTTCTTTAAATCCTTGTGCCTAGAATTCAAGGAAAGATTCTGGTAACTAGTAAGTAGTGGAAGCGAATCAAGAAGTCTTGATAGACTTTCCACTACTATTGGGTTGGTTACTGACTGGACCTTGAATTCGATTGGATAGCCGGAGAGGATATCTAATCGAATTAGTCATTTTAAAAGCGGAATATTTTTTATATAAAAACTCAAAAGAATCCGAAAAGAGTCTGTGAGTATTTTGAGTACTTCTAGAATAGAAAAATAGAAAAAGCTCAAAAAGACCTTCTTTTCTACCGGCCAAAAGTCGAATAGACTATTAAAAATCGTATAGGAATTTGTTATATGTATATGCCTTTATCGGATTGGGTCATTAAATTAATAGTCCAAAATAAGAATCTTTTTTGTTTTGACTCTGTACCATTGATTTCACTATTATTAGTGAACAATAATGGAATAATTCCTTCATATTTATTAGGGGACATAATTCACATGGATATTGTAAGTCTTGCTTGGGCTGCTTTAATGGTAGTCTTTACATTTTCCCTTTCACTTGTCGTATGGGGAAGAAGTGGACTATAAAGATACTGCTTAACTAATTGAGTTTTGAGTTGAGGAATCACACTGTATCAATTGTTTTATAGAAAGATAAATAATATCAATCAAATAGATGTAGCAAAAAAATAGAATTGGGTTCGCTATGTACATAACATATATGAAGATACATATTATAGATTGATCTATATTAAATTGAGTCTGTATCTTTCTATAGTATAGTACAACTTTCTACATACTTAGTACTTAGTATAGTATATACTACAAAAAACACTAAATTCATTTAATAGCTAATATATAGTATGGTAGAAAGAAATATATGAATCTTTCTACCATACTATCCAATTTCATTGAATACTGCTGATTCTAACCTGCTCGTTTCATTTAAGAAACGAAATTGGAATCCTTTTTTCTTTCCATTTTTTCAATCATTGATGAAGAAGTCAAGTTTCATTCAAATTAATCATTTTGGCTGACCGTTTTTACATAGATAATAAGTAAAAAGGCAGTAGGAACTAGAATGAAGAGTGCAGTAGCAATAAATGCGAGAATATTTACTTCCATAATCTCATCGTTTTTTTACTTCGCAATAACTCGGGATTTAATCCCATAGAGATGATCCAAATTTCGCCTGTAAATTTAATGGGATGAATTACATCTTGATGATAATGAATCGGATTAATATCATGAATAACAATATCTGAGCTATCATATCAATTCGCCGTCGCGAATTGAATAGTATAACATAGGAAGATCTTTTATCCATACTGAATCAAAAAAAAAATGGAATTCCTGATCTAATCAAAAATTCCTTCTTCCTTGTACAATCAATCATCTGATGAAGTCTCATCTGATTCCTTTTACACTTCCGTTGGTTCCAAAAACAAAAAAAAAAAAAATAGAAGTCAAATGGATAAAAAAGGGGAGATTTTAGAACTAAACTGTTTCCCTTTTCCTTTTTTTAATGATTTACTTTTCGTGGAAGAATAAGAAAAGTGTAAAAAAGACGAGTCTCGGTACAAAAAATCGAATATTTGATCAAATTTATTATTATTTTTTTATTTTAGGGTATTTGTTCTTTTTTGAGTAGAACTTTTCTTTTAACTTGACTTAAAAATAAAAATAAACTTTCCAATTAAGAAGGAAAAAAAGATTCGTCATTATCTCTAATCATTATCTCTAATAATAATTAATAATAAAAAAAAAGGGTCTAAAAAGGAGGGATCCTTCTTTCTTTGATCTTTCTTTTATTTATCCTCCCCTCTTTTTTTGGATTAGTACTAGGGCGGATATGGGAAAAGTTCAGCGTGCAATTTGAATGAACTAGAATGCTTCAAATTGAAATTTGTTAGTCTTAGTGATTGAGATAGCACAAAATTGGAGACAGAAAGAGAAATAGGATTAATCTGAAAAAAAAAAATTGTCAGGGTAACTCGAATAAAAAGAAAAAAAATTGGGTCTTGTACAGGAAATGAATTCTATATTGTGTATATACTTCCAAAAAGCATATGGGGCTCTATTCCATTAGATAGGTGCGAAAAATGGAAAAACCAGCTCCAGTCAATATGGTATCTGTTGGAATCCTAAATATGATCTTACCAATAAAAAATTATACTAGTATTAATCCACATATCTCTCCCAGCAATCAGTCCTAATGGAAGTAATGAAAATTTTCAGGTTTGTTTGATGAGAAATAAATACAAAAGGGAAAGAAATAAGAATAATAAGAATCCCTCTTGAGAGTGAAATTCGATTATCTTTCCTTTCCCAGAACAGAAAGTGGAAAGATGAATTGATATATTTTATTTATTGGATCCGTCGGGACTGACGGGGCTCGAACCCGTAGCTTCCGCCTTGACAGGGCGGTGCTCTGACCAATTGAACTACAATCCCAGGGAACTGAATCCATTTTTTATGATTTGATTTAAAACAGTTCGAATTCGAATTTTCGTGTTAGAAGAGAGACGCAAGTGCTATATTGATATCCACACGAATATACATTTTAGTGAGAACGACATGAATAAAATTATTAGTAATTTTTCCTTATTTCAAATGAAAATCCATTTTTCAATAAAGAAAAAGAGTCTTATTCCTTATTATTAAGTTTAAATACTTTTTTTTAAAGTATTTAAACTTAATAATAAGATCATGACAGGATCCAAATTTCCCGCAACAAATAAATCGAGCAAACAAATAAAAAAGAAAATCGATAGCATAAATTGTGGCTCTTTTATTCCGCGTATCGGCCATTTCAAGAGGACAAATATCTTCATCTTATAGCGGATGGGCGAATTATTGGGCCGAGCTGGATTTGAACCAGCGTAGACATATTGCCAACGAATTTACAGTCCGTCCCCATTAACCGCTCGGGCATCGACCCAGGAAGAATCAATTCCATTTTAGGCTTATTGATAATTCACGATCATCTTCCTTTTGTAATACCCTACCCCCAGGGGAAGTCGAATCCCCGCTGCCTCCTTGAAAGAGAGATGTCCTGAACCACTAGACGATGGGGGCATACATGCCCAACTGCCACCCTACTATGAACATAGTATGAATAGTTTTTTGAAATTGTCAATATAATATAAAAATTCGAATTCGAAATTAGATTCAAAGTATCTTTCCGTCTTACATGATTTCATATAGTTTTTTTGTCATTTCAATTTATGAATTATTCATTCTAACTATTTGATATTCAAATTTGATATTCAATATAGAAAAAATCTATTCGAATTTTTTATTATCTTTATTATTTATTATAGAATTTATTATATATATATAATATTAGTTTTCTATATTTTTTTTTATTTATTTGAATTTAAGTAAATATTAAGAAATATATTCATTAATATTTATATAAGTTAAATAATAATTAAATAATAAAATAATAATAAGTAAGATAAAGTAAAGTTAAATAATAACAAGTAATAAGTAAGATAAAGTAAATTAATTTTAATTAAATAGAAAGATAAAATGAAATAGAAAGATAGATAATATGAAATAAAAGATCCTTTCAGGAAGTAATTTGTCTACTCTAAAGAAAAAGATAAAGATGAGGTTAAGCTAAACAAACTCCATTTTTCCACCGCATTTCGGAACGAGCCACTAGTTGCTATCAGTATACTTATGTATTGTATACTATATACTAACTTATATATGTAATATATGTACATAGATACATTTTCTATGTATATACATAGTGACTATGTCTAGAATTGACTAGAAAGAGGCCCTTTTAACTCAGTGGTAGAGTAACGCCATGGTAAGGCGTAAGTCATCGGTTCAAATCCGATAAGGGGCTTTTTTTTTGTCATAAAACGCCATGATATTTGAACGGGGAATAGAGATATTGTTTGTTGATATTTTGAAAATAAATAGGAAACAACTGTATAAGTCTAATAAGTTATACTATATTACTATAATATAGTATCGTAGTTATAAACTAGAGTAGTTATAAAGTTG